ACTGCCTCCATTATGTTGTTGCTAGCAAATACCGCCGTTTTTCGTTTTGGATCTTCCAAATCATTCCCGCAGTAGGTCCGGACCGATTTTTTTCTGATCCTTCGATAAAAAGATTCATTCTCTTCATAAAAAAGAGGAGGTAGAATCAATAAAGATTTCTTTTTCGATTCATCTCTGGATTTAAATACCTTATTCAAGAATTTTTTTGGATCTAACCCGTAGGAATCGATAGAAAAGGCAAATCCCCTATGATACACCAGATCCGGCCCGGTTATTGATAGAGTGAATAGATCTGCCATTTCTTGAAATCTCTCTTCAAAATCGTGGTGTAACGTGTATCCCCCCTTGTTCCGGTCATGGAATAGATGAAATAAATCAAAAAATGGATTTTTGTTCCAGAATGAAATCTTATTGGAACTGTCCATATCCGGTTCATCCTTCGGAACCATATCAGATCCCGGATCTGATGAAATAGGATGAATTGAGACGGTATTTTGTAAATACGTAATTATCTTGAATATATCAACCATTTCTTTATTTTCCGATCGCCTGGAAGGAACAAAAGAAACATCTTGTTTTTTCTTCAAAAATTTCTGATCTCTAGTGGACCTCTCAGTAGGATTCGAACCCAGATGAAGTTCTGACCATCTGTCAGAGAAAAAAGAACGAATTGATCTTGTAGGATTCACAAGAAATTCTTCGATTTCTTCCGGAAGCAGATGATTATTCATCTGCTTCTCACGTTCCGTGAATAGCCGGGACATTGAGGAAGATCCAAAAAGGCATTTCGGGAATCGATCTGATTCTATCTCTGTTCCTTCCGTTTGAAGAAAAGAAGGATCCCAAAGAATCGATCTTTCTTTGACTTTTAGTTGCTTAATCTCTCTTTGATCGATCAATGTGTGATATTCGGAATCCTCATTTCTAATGGAATCAAAATGATCTCTGGATTGATCAGAAGATCCTTTCAATTGGCTAGAATCCGTTACTTGAACGAAAATGGATCTTGATCTTGTGGAATCATATTGAATATTTGACAATACATTCCGTACCTTGCTAAAAAACCGATCCTTGTTTACCAACCGCACATTGTCTAACCAAATCAAATTATCTCTCGATACGTTCCTAAAAAAATCCGATTCGTGCTGATTCTTCCCCCAACTAACGAAGAGATCTTGGTGGAATTGCCACATATGAAATTGAGCACAATTTTGCAAAGAAATACTCCACTTGCACTTGTTTCTCGAGAAGAGATGGGAAACATGCTCAATATCATTTGATTGAATAGTTGCCTCAGCTCCTTGTTGTTTGAAGAACCCCCCCCCTTCAATTGGTCTTTTTTCACGAAAAGCAGACATGAGATAACAAATCAAGTCTTTCCCTAAGACTTCAAATAGCTGTCCCAAATTCAAGTTGATTATGTTTCGCTTCTTCCTCGGAGAAAGACGATCAAATAATTCCCAATCATGGTCCTTGCGGATCGGATCATCCGTATAGGATAAAAAAAGAAACTCCAGATATTTGCTATCTTTCTCTTTGAATGAGATCTCAATTCCAGCTACGGTTTCATTAGATACCTTACAACTAGAATCCCTCTTTTTTCCGATCCGGTTCCTCCACCACCGCGAACCCCGGTTAGATTCAGGCATGATACACTTTTTATTTATTGGGAGAACCCAAGTACTCTCTTGCGGATCCATGAAACAACTCTCAGAAATCTTTTTCCCTTTTGGAAGATACAGGAGCGAAACAATCAACCTATTGATATTGGAAGACCAAAAAGATTCTTCCAATGTCTCATTTCTGGGTCCAATGGAATTCATAGGTATAGGAAGAAGCCCCATCAAATAGATATTTTTTCTTTCGACCATCTTTCGATTGTTAATACGAGATATAAGGACCGCTACTACAAGCAGTACTACACCCTTGATCGTGAAATATCGATTGCTTCTTGAACCCTGTGAATCACGTGAAAGTAGGATACTCCAAATTCGGGGGTCAAAGAGTTTCATAAAACGTTCTTGGTGAAAAAAAATGTGAGTGAAAGATCCCACTGAATTGAATTTGATCCATGAATCTAAGAAATAGTGAGAATTCTTGATCTCTCTCAATATCTCTCTCAATTCGAAGATCCAGGATTTGAATTGATGTCGTTTCATTGCCTCCTCCTAAAGATTTAATTTAAATTGGAATTTGGTTATGGTTATATATATATATTATATTTATATACGATACGATGATTCCTGTTAAGTTATATACGATGATTCCTGTTAAATTATATACGATGATTCCTGTTAAGTTATATACGATGACATGGCTGAATGGTTAAAGCGCCCAACTCATAATTGGCAAATTCGTAGGTTCAATTCCTGCTGGATGCACGCCAATGTTCAATAAGTCTATTGGAATTGGCTCTGTATCAATGGAATCTCATCATCCATACATAACGAATTGATATGGTATATTCATACCATAACATATGAACAGTAAGAACTATAAT